AAAAAAGATATACAAATAGAGCAGGAAATACAAAAAGGGTGGTTATAAGTCTAACTTTGATCTTTTATTTTTGTATTTCCCAAATTTTTTCCTTAATTGAATTTCGCTTGATTAGGACGAAGTTCCACCCCCGACCTCTTTAAAATATCCTGAACAGTTCCTGTAGGTTGAGCACCTTTTTCGAGGAAATATAGAATAGCCGGAACATTTAAATAAGTTTGATTCCTTATCGGATCATAAAAACCCAATTTCCGAAGATCTTTTCCTTCTCTTCGGGATCGAACATCAATTGCAACGATTCGATAGACGGCTCATTGGGATAGATGTAGACGAGCAACACCCCCCCTAGAAACGTATAGGAAGTTTTCTCCTCGTACGGCTCGAGAAAAATGAAGGATTCGAGGTTTTGCCTATGTATGAAATTTCTAAATTAGAACAAAAAATCAATTAGACTTTGATTTAATTTTTTGCTTCTTCCTTCATAAAAATGAAAAATAAATCATTCCTACTCTCATAACTCAAATTGGATAATTCTCAAATAAAAAGTTTTAGAAAATTTCATTTCTTGAGCGGTCTTTACTCCCCCTATGCTTGTCTCGTTTAAAATCAAATGAATTTGGATTCTTCCGTCTGATCCAGTGATTGAGACAATTAAAACGGCGTTTGCTTGTTCTGGGATCCTTTGATAGTTTGTTTTGAATCATTGGGTTTAGACATTACTTCGGTGTTTCTTAAGACTTTCCTTTCAAAATGGCAGCAACATACCTTTTTTTTATTTCTTTCTACCAAAGAATCCTACAGACGGTGGATTCCCGCATGATACACTTCGGATCGAAAAAGTTTGATCAAGTCTAATAACTTTTTGGAAACTTCCTCGAATTGGATTCTTTCTATATCGAAGATATGTTTACGAAGTTGTTCCAATTTATTGATTGGCATTAACCCTAGATCCCTGCCCCCAAAAAAAATTAACTACTCGAGCTTCATCATGAACTATTTCCATGAAAACCCAACAAGGGTTCTCGTGGAACAGAACAAATGATGTCGAGTCAAGAGCATCTTCATTCCTATATCAAATGGTGGATCTAACAATCCACAACGGATCGTGGCCTTCAAGTCGCACGTTGCTTTCTACCACATCGTTTCAAACGAAGTTTTACCATAACATTCCTATAATTTTAATTTGGAACCGGTATGGACTTGATTCAATTATGGAATCATGAATAGTCATAGGTTCTATTATTGGTTCGGTTGATGCGTAGACATCATGATCTATAAGTTTTCTCTATTTATATATACTATATATAAAGATACTAGATTCTAGATAAATTAGTATTATAGATTAGATAGCTGGGGTAAAGATTTTTCTAAAGAAGTCTTAGCAAGATCCCTTCGGAAACATAATATGAATAATCTATATTCAAATTTCAATATTTATTTGAAAAATATTGAATTTCGGAAATTGAAATTGTTTCATTTCATATTGTTTAACTCCGGAGTCATTACCCTTTCAACAATCTAATCTTGCTCTAAAGTAAATAAAATTGATAAATCACCACAGCGCTATATAGATTTCTCATTTTTCATTAGAGCCAAACCCGAAATACTTCAAAAAAATATTCAAAGAAAACAAATCGGTTACTTGTTTGTTTGTTAATGAGATTTGGACAAAGACATCCTATTGAGCGAATTGAATTAGGACCAACCTCCTTAGGTTAGTTTAGGTTAGTTGGTTAGAATCCAAGAGACCCACAAAAAACAAAAAAAAACAAATGAATTACTATTACTAATCGAGGCCGCCTCTTTTATGGGATAGAAAAATGGGATGGGGAATAGAGATTCTTTCATATCTCGATTCCTCCTTTGTTCACTAAAAAAAAAGATTTGTCGAAGATCTAAATTCAAAACAAGAATCACACTCCATCTAACATTCAAATTGAAACAGAACTGAAAGATTCAATGAAAGTTAAAACCAAAATTTGAGTCTCATAGAATTCAATAAGAAAATAAAAATAAAATGCTCTGGGACGGAAGGATTCGAACCTCCGAATGGCGGGACCAAAACCCGTTGCCTTACCACTTGGCGACGCCCCATTTCGATTTGTCCTCGACACTTATAAAAATTAAAGTAAGTATTGGTTGTTTGTCAACTCGATTTCAAATATCTATAGAATCGATTCGATTGTTACTAGGCTTTTGAGATGCGTAGTTTAATATGTGTAGATATTGAATTCAATTGAATTGATTGATCATTGCATATTGATCATTACATAGAATTCAATTAAGATATTGTATGAAAGTATGATTTTTGCGATTCTCCTTGAGAATTTTTGATTATGGGGGTTCAAACAAAAAGAGCAAAAAGAGGAAGAAGTAGTTTTTGCCTACCGTACTTACTCCCCCTTTCCTTATATCAATAACTCAATCAAAAGGCAATTCTCTCCAAGAACAAAAAATGTCTGTTATGCTTAAGATCTTTAGTTTGATCTGTCTTAATTCTGCCCTTTATTCGAGTAGTTTTTTCTTCGGCAAATTGCCCGAAGCCTATGCTTTTTTGAATCCAATCGTAGATTTTATGCCAGTCATACCTGTGCTCTTTTTTCTCTTAGCTTTTGTTTGGCAGGCTGCTGTAAGTTTTCGATGAGATCCTTAATAATATCTTAGAAAATTCATGATTTTACCAATAAAAATTCTAATTATAAAAAAAATTTAGTAAGATCTTATAAGATTTACAGTTTGAAATCTCGATTCAAACATTCATTAACAGTATTGGATAGTTGTAAAAAACCCGACTTACTTCATTTCCCTTTTTTGTTTTGATCCTTTCCAGTGAAAGACCCTACTAGGGTCCTTACAATATCTAATTAGGAAAGATATTTTTAAAATGAAGAACTATTATTTCAAATGAAATTTTGAAAATTATTTTTTAGAAAGAATTTCATTTCTTGGTGCCAAACTTGAATATGTGGTAGAAAAATGGATAATCTATTCTCTTTTTTATAAAAAAAAAAGAAAAAATCTTGGAGATTTGTAATGCTTACTCTCAAACTCTTTGTGTACACAGTAGTGATATTTTTTGTTTCTCTCTTCATCTTTGGGTTCCTATCTAATGATCCAGGGCGTAATCCTGGACGTGAAGAATAAGACTAAACTAAAAAGAGTTTTTATTTTTCAACTTTCTTGTGATTTTATCTAGTACACACATTTAACTACGAAACTAAGAATAAGAACCAAGGGATTGCGAAATTTGAAAAAAAAAATAAAATCATCCGCGAAAATGGAAAGAGAGGGATTCGAACCCTCGGTACGAATAACCCGTACAACGGATTAGCAATCCGCCGCTTTAGTCCACTCAGCCATCTCTCCAAATTCAACTTGATAATTCCTATGCTACATTACACATAAACTAAGGAATCTTTCTTCTTCTTTATTCTAATGAGAATTCTATTTTTTTTAATATAATATTAAATATATTATATTGTAATTGTAAAAATTATCAATTTCGTTTATTAAAAAAAAGGGGGGTATAAGGAAGAGCCTGAAAGAACCAAAATATTAAAAAGAAAGAAGGCTAAAGAGGTCCTCTTTTCTTTGCGTTGGTTTTGTTCGAAAGGCTCTTCTTATTCTCATGGCCTGGTCAGTAGTCAGCCGGGCCTTTTTTTGTTCCAACGAATTATAAATAAAGAGTTAGAAATAAAAAAATGCTTGTTATTTTATTAGTTCTTAATATTATTTATTATTCTATTCTATATTCTATTAGAATTATATTCTATTGAATGTTCTTAATATTCAAATATATTAAGATTGAATTTGACTCTCCCCACGAAAAACGATTTTGTGATGACCCCTATTTTGAGTATCAAAATTCCCCTGTTCGACAAAAGGTATATTTGTATACAATAATCGGATTGTAGCGGGTATAGTTTAGTGGTAAAAGTGTGATTCGTTTTAATAGCCCTTTATACAGTTAAGGGATCCTTCGGCTTGGTTCGTATGCCGATCAAAAACTTTATTTCTAAAAAGGATTGAATCCTTTTCCTCTCAATGACAATTCCGGAGAAAATACGCATTCTCGTGATTTGTATCCAAAAGTCGCTTAGACATTGAAAAATTGGATTATGAAATAACGAAACAGAATTATTAGAATTGGATCAAAACTTCCAATTGAATAAGTATGAGTAAGGGATCCATGGCTGAAGCTAGAAAGTTCTTTTCAAATTTCTAACCGTAACTAAATCTTCAATTTTTTATTTTGTAGGAAAGAGATTGAAGCAAAATAGCTATGAAACGATGCCTTTGGTTTACTAGAGGCATCAACATATTGTTTTAGCTCGGTGGAAAAAAATACTTTTCCTCAGGATCCTAAGAATATTAAAGAATTAATCTAATAAGTAATAATATTTATATTTCACCAATTTAAGAATATTCAATAGAATTGAATAATATTTTCAATTAAAATTTATTTATTTAATAATTAAATAAATAACATTTAAAGTAAAGAAGATGAAAGAAATATTATATTTAATTTAATATGAAATAAATCGAAATAAAGAACGGAGTAACTAGAAAGATTGTTGTTATAATCACCCTTATTCTAGAGGGATCATCTAGAAAGCTATTTCGTTTTGTCTGTAGTCAGACCAAAAGCTGACGTAGATGTTATGGGTAGAATTTTTTGAGAATTTTGTTCAGATCATAGATCTCGTAATTTACTCATTTCCATAAAGGAGCCGAATGAAACCAAAGTTTCATGCTCGGTTTTGAATTAGAGATGCTCAAAATACTGAATCGACGTCGACTATAACCCCTAGCCTTCCAAGCTAACGATGCGGGTTCGATTCCCGCTACCCGCTATCTTTTATATCTATTCTATTTTTTTTATATATAGTTATAGTTTCTATTTCTATTAACTATTTAGATTTAACTATTTATATTCACATTAACTGAAACTGATAATAAATAAATAAGAAAATGCCAAAGATACAATTGAAGATAATATT